TGACTATTATTGTATTTTCATTCAAATAGGAGGGCGGGAAGGCTCTATGGAAAAATGGCGGTTCAATTCGATGTTGTTTAAGGAGGAGTTAGAACACGGGTGCGGGTTAAGTAAATCACTAGAGGGTATTCGACCCGTTGGAAATACAAATGGGGGTGAAGACCCTGTTATAAATAACATGATTCATGGTTGGATTGATAGTGACAGCTCTAATAATATTGATCCTTTATTTAGTGTCAGCAACATTCGGAGTTTGATCTGTGATGACACTTTTTTAGTTAAGGATAGTAATGGTGAAAATTATTCCATATATTTGGATATTGAAAATTTTATTTTTGAGGTTGAAGACGATCGTTCTTTTTTGAGTGAATTGGGCGGTTTTTTTTCTAGTTGCCTAAATTATAGTTATCCGAATGATGGACCTAAGAGTGACAATCACTACTACAATCGTTACATGTATGATACTCAATATAGTTGGAATAATCACATTACTAGTTGCATTGAGAGTTATCTTCGTTCTGAAATCCATATTGATAGTTACATTTCAAGCGGTAGTGACAATTACAGTAAGAATTACATTTATAGTTACATTTGTAGTGAAAGCGTAAATAGTATTGACAGTGATAGTTTCATCAGTATACAAACTAGCGCAAGTGGAAGTGATCTCGATATAAGTAAAAAATACAGGAATTTGTGGGTTCAATGCGAAAATTGTTATGGATTAAATTATAAGAAATTTTTTAGGTTAAAACGGAATATTTGTGAACAATGTGGATATCATTTGAAAATGAGTAGTTCAGAAAGAATCGAACTTTTGATTGATCCAGGCACTTGGGATGCTATGGATGAGGACATGGTTTCGGTGGACCCCATTGAATTTCATTCGGAGCAGGAGCCTTATAAAGATCGTATTGATTCTTATCAAAAAAAGACAGGGTTAACTGAGGCTGTTCAAACAGGCATAGGTCAATTAAACGGTATTTCCATCGCAATTGGGATTATGGATTTTCAGTTTATGGGGGGCAGTATGGGATCCGTAGTAGGCGAGAAAATCACCCGTTTGATCGAATATGCTACTAATAGCTCTCTACCCCTTATTATAGTGTGTGCTTCGGGGGGAGCCCGCATGCAAGAAGGAAGTTTGAGCTTGATGCAAATGGCTAAAATATCTTCAGCTTTATATGATTATCAATCAAATAAAAAGTTATTCTACGTATCAATCCTTACATCTCCTACAACCGGTGGGGTGACTGCCAGTTTTGGTATGTTAGGAGATATCATTATTGCCGAACCTAATGCTTACATTGCATTTGCAGGTAAAAGAGTAATTGAACAAACATTGAATAAGACAGTACCTGATGGGTCACAAGAAGCTGAGTATTTATTCCATAAGGGCTTATTCGACCCAATCGTACCACGTAATCCTTTAAAGGGTGTTCTGAGTGAGTTATTTCAGCTTCACGGTTTCTGTCCTTTGAATCAAAATTGAATCAAGTAGATCATTTAATTCTGTTTTTTTTATTTGAAGTTTACAAGTATTTAGTTTCAATTTTATTTAGTTTATGGTAATCAAAGTGAAAATAAAAAATAATAAGCACGGAGTTTTACTTGAGGTTATAAAATACAATTGTATAACGGATCATAAGTTGTTGATAATCACTTTTCTTATTTGCTACAGATCCATTTTATTTCTACCTATATAATGCATGATTAGTAATCGGGAAGGCTCTATCAATAGGATAAAAGAGTGAATTTTTCTCCTAAATTAGGAAAAATTCATGTTATTTTTTTACATTACGTATTTATTATAGATATAATTATTCTCCAAGTAAGAACCTTTTTTGGTATTTATTAGAAGATAAGTATAAGAGAACAATAATAATAAATATATATTATATAAATAGGTACACTTATTTAGTTCTACGTTTCTTGTACCTATTATTATATACTGATAATAGATATACTTATCATAAGATATCTTTATAACAGGTACAAAATATTAAATCGAGGTATCCATTCTATGACAACTTTCAACTTACCCTCTTTTTTTGTGCCTTTAGTGGGTCTAGTATTTCCAGCAATTGCAATGGCTTCCCTATCTCTTCATGTTCAAAAAAACAAGATTATCTAGATTCGACGGGACCAAATCTCGTTCATTTTTTTTTTTCAAGACTCGGACTTGGGTCATAATACAGATATCTATATCTATTTAAATTTATCTATCTATTTAGTGGACATAGGATACAACATGTGGATTCTTCCGAACACAAATGAAAGAGCTATTATGCGCGTGGAAACATCATGGGATGATATATGGGGATAAATAGATTATATATTAAAAAGGGGGTCCGCAGATGTATGAAATGGAAAGTAAAAATATCTCTATGTATGTAGATATCTAAAGTAAAAATATCTCTATGTATGTAGATATCTATAGTGGGATTATATGAGGGGGATCCTTTTTTATATCTAAGCGATTCGATGAATTACTCCTAATGGTTCACATCATAATAAGAGTGCTAGTTGATAAGAGTTGCTTCAGGAACAAAAAAAGAAAGTCAAATTTTGGTTATTCTCTAAATTTCAATAAAATTAAACAACTGGATCTAGTATGAACTGGCGATCAGAACATATATGGATAGAACTTATAATGGGGTCTCGAAAAACAAGTAATTTATGTTGGGCCTGTATCCTTTTTTTAGGTTCACTGGGATTCTTATTGGTTGGAACTTCTAGTTACCTTGGTAGGAATCTGATATCCTTATTTCCTTCTCAGGAAATCCTTTTTTTCCCACAAGGGATCGTGATGTCTTTCTATGGGATCGCGGGTATGTTCATTAGCTCCTATTTGTGGTGCACAATTTCGTGGAATGTGGGTAGTGGTTATGATAGATTCGATAGAAAAAAAGGAATAGTGTGTATTTTTCGTTGGGGATTCCCTGGAAGAAATCGGCGAATCTTTCTTCGATTCCTTATGAGAGATATTCAGTCGATTAGAATAGAGGTTAAAGAAGGTATTTATTCCCGGCGTGTACTTTATATGGAAATCAGAGGCCAGGGTGCCATTCCTTTGACTCGTACTGATGAGAATTTGACTCCACGAGAAATTGAACAAAAGGCTGCGGAATTGGCCTATTTTTTGCGCGTACCAATTGAAGTATTTTGAAATGAATTGAAGAATGAATGCTTTCGCAGCATTGAGTTCTGTTTTGTTTTTTCAGGTCGCTCATTCGAGCAAAAGCAGACGCGTGTGAAACAACCAGAAAACAGAAAACAAAGCGCTTTTTCCACCAAAAGTTTTTGATGGATTGTATATGGAAATCAACTCCATTTTTTCATACTCGTAACAAGTATACTAAGTATGGATTCATCATATATATCCGAAAAACTAAGACTATATATATACTTCATATTTTTGGGGTCCAATATTTTTTAATTGATATGTTAGATATAGATGGATCATATCTTGTAATTCAATTCTGTTTTTGTTTTGTCTCGAAATTATAAAAATATGCATTTCTTGACTTGAAGTGGCTCGTTAGGGCATTCAGCGAAAGGATACAATTGCTTCGAATGAAGACATAATCAAAAAAATATTGTTTCCAGATCTAAGGATTAGCCCTTTAATTATTTAATTAAATAATGAAATTAATTCAATTTAAATTAAATAAAATAAAGGGGGTCTGTGGATTCAATACCCTGTTTGTTATAGAACTCATGTTTCATGGAAATATCAGATTGGATAGAATCGAGGAATGAGGTGGTTTCATTAACAATTCACAGATTTAAAATGCCAAAAAAGAAAGCATTCAACCCCCTTCTATATCTTACATCTATAGTTTTTTTGCCCTGGTGGATTTCTTTCTCATTTAATAAAAGTATGGAATCTTTGGTTACTAATTGGTGGAATGCTGGGCAATCCGAAGTTTTTTTGAATAATATTCAAGAAAAGAACGTTCTGGAAAAATTCATCGAATTAGAAGAACTCTTCCTTTTGGACGAAATGATAAAGGAGTACCCCGATACACATATACAAAAGCTTCATATAGGAATACACAAAGAAACGATCCAATTGGTCAAAATGTACAATGAGGATCATATCCATACCATTTTACATTTTTCGACAAATATAATAAGCTTCACTATTCTAAGTGGTTATTCTATTCTGGGTAATGAAGAACTTGGTATTATTAATTCTTGGGTTCGGAAATTTATCTATAACTTAAGCGACACAATAAAAGCTTTTTCTATTCTTTTATTAACGGATTTATGTATTGGATTCCACTCGCCTCATGGTTGGGAACTAATGATTGGTTCTGTCTACAAGGATTTTGGATTTTATCATAATAATCAAATTATATCTGGTCTTGTTTCCACCTTTCCAGTCATTCTAGATACAATTTTAAAATATTGGATCTTCCGTTATTTAAATCGTGTATCTCCGTCACTTGTAGTCATTTATCATTCAATGAATGACTAAAAATGATCTACTGATATAAATCTAATCATAATGTTTTTTTTACTTCGTACATAAACAAACCATTCAAAATGTTACTTATTTTTTAAGTTTCTACCGATCCGGGACATGACTCCTGGATCCCAGTAAAATAGCAGAATCGTGGATAGGGAACTCTACTAGCAACCTACCCAATTTATTGTAGAAATTTTCGGGATCAATGATTGGACCATGCAAAATAGAAATATCTTTTCTTGGATAAAGGAACAGATGACTCGATCCATTTTCGTATCGGTCATTATATTTATATATGTAATAACTTGGACATCTATTTCACACGCATATCCCATTTTTGCACAACAGGGTTATGAGAATCCACGAGAAGCTACTGGGCGTATTGTATGCGCCAATTGTCATTTAGCCAATAAGCCCGTGGATATTGAGGTTCCACAAGCGGTACTTCCGGATACTGTATTTGAAGCAGTTGTTAGAATTCCCTATGATATCCAACTGAAACAGGTTCTTTCTAATGGGAAACGGGGAT